ACAATCTAGATCTAGTTAGCAATAAATAATGAAATTCATAAACAATCAATCAAAAAGGGTTCAATTGGACTAAGAGCGGGAAAGAAAAGAAGACAGCGGCAAGTTCACAGCAAGAAAATTAAATAAAGGGATTCGCAAATAAAAGAGCTAATGCCACGACCAGTCCATAAATTGTTAAAGCTTCCATAAAAGCCAGACTAAGCAATAAAGTACCCCGTATTTTACCCTCTGCTTCTGGTTGTCTCGCGATCCCTTCTACGGCTTGGCCCGCAGCAGTACCTTGACCAACTCCGGGTCCAATAGAAGCAAGCCCTACGGCCAATCCAGCAGCAATAACGGAAGCAGCAGAAATCAATGGATTCATGATAAGTGCCTCGCACCAAACTCAAGAATGGTTAATGATACAATCCACCAATGAATTCTGACTTATGCTTATGATCGATTACTAAGATCTATACGATTGAAGTCACTAAGAACTTCGTATTGACGTAATGCTATGATTGAACCAGCAGAACTACTTAGAGGTCTCGTTTTTAGTTCCTATCCGTGGAGTCTTTATCAATATCAATGCATCCGACTCTCGTTCTTCCATTTCTTTGTTTCGAACCAAACCATGCTTTCAATTCTGCGCCCTTTCTTTCTCTTCTATATGCTTGATTTCATCTGTTTATTCATTCGTCACAAATGAAACGTAAGGACTTCTATTGGAATCCTCATTGAAATTCTGAGTGGGATAGGAGCTGGGTGGTTCATAGAAAATCAGTTACTATCGACCATATACATTTCTTTCATAGTGTAACCCAACTATTCACATCTTAGATTCATCCGGATTCTAGAATCCTTCTTTGAACATACACAAGAGCTGTCTTCTAGCCATTCAAAAAGTATCTTTATATTTAAAATTCAGACCATCTCTTCTAGGAATGATTGCTCGGCTCCATCCCCGAGGTCGGCCTCGTCATCCAAGAAGTTATCCACGCTCCACTTACTGTTAGTCGCTATTTTCTAGCCATTCAAAAGGGTGTCTTTGTATTTAAAATTCGGCCCATCTCTTTCTCTTCTAGTAATGATTGCTCGGCTTCATCCCCGAGGTCAGCCTCTTCATCCAAGAAGTTATCCACGCTCCACTTACTGTTAGTCGCTATTTTCTAGCCATTCAAGAGGGTGTCTTTATATTTAAAATTCGGCCCATCTCTTTCTCTTCTAGTAATGATTGCTCGGCTTCATCCCCGAGGTCGGCCTCGTCATCCAAGAAGTTATCCACGCTCCACTTACTGTTAGTCGCCGTCTTTCCCTTCCGCAGCTAGAGGAATCGGAGGCTTCAAAGGCTTCGACGGGGGAAACAAGAACCACGGCCAAAACAAAACAAGAGCATGTAACTTCCTCAACGTTACAGCATGGGTCTCAGATCGCGTCATGGTGTCAAACATGGGATTAACCAATCTCTTAGTGAGTGTAAGCAAGAGAAGTACGATCCACCGTAGTATTCGAATCATAAACATAAATTAGTTTCCTTTTTTTCGCATGTGCAGGCTAGACACAAAATCCGCCATTGGTAGTTATTGAAAAATTCGACCCAGAAACGATATATATATATGGCTGAGTTGTTTATCTGCATACATAACTAGCATACCCCCTTGAATGTTTGTTTCTCTTTTCGATCTGTTTCAGATCAAAAGATATTTTTGTGGTTATTATCGATCTATTTTATAGAAATATATATATATATATTTCTATAAAAAAAATATATATATATATACCCTAAACCCCTTTTTTAGGAATCATAGTGTTGTAATTCACTAAACAAATAGAATATTCATTGGGAGTGTGGCATAACATGGGCTAGAAACCTGGGGAAAAAGATCTTTTATTTTCCTTTTTTTTACTAAAGCATATCGGAATCTCTTTTGCTACTCCTCTAGATCATATATACTCTATTTCTATCCCCCAATAGCTTATCTCGAAATAGCTTATCTCGAAATAGCTTATCTCGAGCCGCCCATACATATTACATATTGGGTTAGGATAAGCGAAACAAATGCTAAATCTATTTTCAAAGCTAGTCAATGATGACCCTCCATGGACTCGCCTATATAAGCCGCAGCTAAAGTTGCAAAAATAAGAGCTTGAATACCACTTGTAAATAATCCCAGAAACATGACAGGTATAGGAACCACTGAAGGTACTAAAGAAACAAGAACAAGAACTACTAATTCATCAGCCAATATATTCCCGAAAAGTCGAAAACTCAGTGATAGGGGTTTTGTGAAATCTTCTAGGATATTAATTGGTAAGAGGATTGGCGTTGGTTGAATGTATTTACCGAAATAACCCAAGCCGTTTTTGGTAAGACCCGCATAGAAATAGGCCACAGACGTGGGTAAAGCTAAAGCAACAGTAGTATTTATATCATTCGTGGGTGCGGCTAATTCCCCCTGGGGTAGCTCTATGATTTTCCGAGGTAAAAGAGCCCCTGACCAGTTAGAAACAAAAATAAATAGGAACATAGTTCCAATAAAAGGAACCCAAGCACCATATTCTTCTCCAATCTGAGTTTTGCTCAAGTCTCGAATGAATTCAAGGACATATTCGAAGAAATTTTGACCGTCGGTGGGAATGGTTTGTGGATTTCGAACAGCTATAGTGGTTGAACCTACTAAGATAGCAATTACGACCCAAGAAGTAATAAGCACTTGGGCATGGACTTGGAAACCACCTATTTGCCAATAGAAATGTTGGCCTACTTCCACACCGGATAGATCGTATAACCCTTTTAGGGTGTTGATGGAACATGGTAGAACATTCATATTGCCCTCTGACAGAAGTAGAACTTAATAAAAAGGAATTATTTTGATTCCACTATCTTTTTCTCGACTCGCCTACTTGAATCGTGTATTTCAGATACCAAGGAATCCTCGAAAATCCCCAGTGATTGTTCTCTCGTTTTTTTTTTTTAGATTCAGGAAAAGGAACCAATTCCATAAATCCATAAATTTCCCGAAGTCATTGACTTATCTTATTATTAATCAACGATTTGTTATAGAGCTAGAACGGCCCTCACAAATTGCCGAGACTAATTTGTTAAGAATGAATCGAATTGAACGTATAGAGTCATCATTGCTTGGAATCGGAAGATCCACAAGATCCGGGTCACAATTTGTATCGATTAAACAAATCGTTGGAATTCCTAAAGTTATACATTCGCAAATAGCCTTATAGCCGTCTTGCTGATCAACGACGATTACAATATCAGGCAACCTCGTCATATATTTGATCCCACCCAGAGAGGTTTCCAAGTGATATAATCGTCTCTTCAAGATTGCTGCATCTCTTTTAGGAAGACGGTTGAGTCTTCCCGTCTTTTGTGCCGCTCTCAAATTGCGGAACGTATGAAGTCTCCTTTCTGTAGTGGACCAATTCGTTGACATCCCACCGAGCCATTTTTTATTAACATAATGACACCGAGCCCTTATTGCAGCTGATGCGACTGAATCAACTGCTATTTTTTTAGTACCAACTATTAAGAATTCTTTTCCCGTACTCGCTGCATCAAAAACTAAATTACAAGCTTCTGATAAAAAACGAGCAGTTCTAGTAAGATTTGTAATATGCATCCCTTTACGCTTTGCAGAGATGTAAGGTGCCATGCGAGGATTCCATTTCTTAGTCTTATGCCCAAAATGAATTCCTGCTTCCATCATCTCTTCCAAATTGATGTTCCAATATCTTCTTGTCATTTTTCCCCACACTTCCTCTTTTTTTTATTTTTTTAGAGACGAGGTGCCCTAAATAAAGAATTGTTCCGACGGAACCTTCTACCCGAGATTGACCGTTGATCCACGGGCCAAGCCATGAATTCCTTTCTATTCGTTATTATCTTTATTACTAAATCGAATAACCGGACTAGATAGTGAAAGTAAAGTTAAAGGGATGAATTTGCTCTTAGAAATCATGAAATCCCGCAAATTAGGATAGATCATGAACTTTGGTTGGGATGCAAGAATCAAATAATTCTCTGTGTTGGAATAAAATATCTCTTATTTCCCCTCCGAATAGATTCTTCTTTTTCATTTCCAAAGGACTGTTGCTGCGTTGCCTTGAACGGGACACGAATCCTTTGAATCCGGTACCAACAGGTATCATACCCCCCAGAACAACGTTCTCTTTCAGGCCTTTCAACCAATCGATACGACCTCGTAGAGCGGCTTTTGCTAAAACCCGAGCAGTCTCTTGAAAACTTGCTTCGGATATGAAACTTTGAGTATTCAGAGACGCCCTCGTTATTCCCAATAGGACAACTCGATAACAGATCGCTTCTTCCAAAGCGCGCGCTGTTCGTTCCGCCCGAAACAATCCTATGAGTTCTCCAGGTGAAAAAACATTAGACATTCCATCTTCTGAAACCAACACTTTTGATGTTATTTGACGCACAATAATTTCTATATGCTTATTATGGATTTGCACCCCCTGGGATCGATAAACCTTTTGAATCTTATTAACCAAAGAGATACGGCTTTGTGCTATGGTTAACTCAGCGCCAATCACGAATCCCCAAGGAATTCCAAGAATTCTTGGTATACATTCGTTCCAACCTTCCACCCTCTCTTCTAGGTTCAGTGAAATTGAATCAATCGAACGCGCTTCGAACACTTGTTCTACTTTTGGAAGACCTTGCGTTATATCACTCGATCGCGATTTTTCATAGATAAATGTAACTACTGTATCTCCTTCGGAAAGGATTGTCCCATAATGGCCATGAACGGTGGCTCCGGGAGTAGCCAAATAGGGCTTAGCAGATCTTATTACTAAAGAGTCAACATGAACAATTATAACCTGCCCAGATTTGAGGGGCGGTCCATATTTGGATATACATACATTTTCACAAATCAACTGTCCAAGCGGAATGATTATCGATGTCTCTTCACAATAGGCGGGCTGGAGCGAATCCCAATTCAAATTGAATGGATTCAAAATCATGTTACTGCATCGATTGGGATTCGAAATTCTCCCACTTTCATCCATTAAATAATAGTTAAGTACTTGGAAAGTCTGTTTGAAATTCTCAAGGAGCAAATATTTTTTTACCAAGATCTGATTATGAGTTATTAAGTGGTAAGATGGAGAAAAATGCGCAATTTTCGGCACAATCCCTAAAGGACCCGACGAATTCCTAATTGGAATTCGGAGATCCCTTTTACTTTTCATTGATTTTTTTCTCACATTGTTGTTATATTTCAAACCCTTGAATGGGCCCATTCGAGAACAATTAGATGATGACAAAATGATCAAAGACTGGCATTCCTTATTTCGACTCAACAACGTACGACTAGTTCCTTGATGTTGGGTAAGTGATTGTTGAATCCTTCCCTTGGAAGAAAAAGGTTTGGGATTCATACAAGCTACTCCATTATCGGGGATCAATCCCGCCCCGGCCGGATCATTCCTTTTTCTGTTATACGCGGACTTCGCTAAGTCGATTCTTAGGAAATCTCGAATCAGATCATTGACTCTTACTTCAACAAAGGAAGTATGAACCTCCTCTCTAGACGAACCCTTTTTGTCTTGGTCCCAATTCAAAACTAAACAAGTTCGAACTGATTGAATACTTGTGTGAGAAATTCTTCGAAGTGTTTTGATATTTCCATAAAGGATATACTTGACAACTCTAAGTTGCAAACTCTCCCTTTCCTGCAAGAGATCGGAGGGGAAAAGCGTTGCTAAATAAATATCGTCTTCTCTTTCATCCGGGCCTACGGGTCGAACCAAAACAAAAGACTTTTTCTTGATAGGTGTGATCTGTTGGACATAGATCCCATTTTTCCATTTTTTTTTTGCCTTTTTTTTTCCCGTGACTGGTAGTATTAAGATGCCGCTATGCCAGGATATATTATCTGGCTCTCCAGGAAAATGGATCTCTCCAGAAAAGATTTTTAGTTCAATTTCCCCCTCTTTTTTCTCTACTTGGACCAATCCGCCTACCCGGCTTCTTATATTGAAACTAATTTGGGTATCTACTCCAACAATACTATTGTTCCGCACCATTATGGACGAGGATCCGGGTAATATATGTACTTCCTTGGGAATGAAAACTCCTTTCTTTTGGTATTTTTGCCTCACTTTTTTGACTCTTTGAGACTCAATCAAATCCTCTTTTTTGACGATGGAATGCGTCTCTCTAGTCCCATTTTGAGTACTTCCCAAACGGTTTCTTCTGTATTGGGGATCATCGAAATAAGCAAGAATACTCTTTCTACGGAAAATGCCATTTATGGGTATTTCCATCGAGATACCTGAACGAGCTATTTGTTCTCTTTCTCGTTCGTGATTAGATTGGAATGGAATGATGCATCTATTTCTTCGCCTCTTTGCGAATAAATCAGAATTTTCGTGGAGAATGGCAGGATCGATGAAATTACCATGACCATTGCATAGGATTTGATCAGGTCCTGAATAATCAAGAACCCCTCGGACCCTTTTACCAGAAGGCCCCGCACTAAACAAATTATATCTCACTTGATCATTAGTCACTGAGAAGCTAGACGTAGATCTTCGTTCAGCAGAAAGAGAACGAATATTCATTTGATCTTGATTCTTGTGGAGTGAAAAAGGGACTCTACTGGATCTGTGCAGACCCCCTGATAATATCCATAAATGACTTGTTTTTGGTAAGAGATGAACATTCCCATATGTGGATTCAGGTGCATGATAGACATCCTTACTCCAGTGCATTTCTCCCTCTAAGTCAGAATAAATATGTTTTCGAACCTTCTCTTTCAAATTCAAGGTGGATGTTCCCGCGCGAATTTCGGCAATCACTTGTTCTGATTCTACATATTGATCATTTTGAACTAACAGAAAACTTTTTGGTGGAATATTCACATTATGTGTAATATTCTGACTCTCAATAGTGACAGCCAGGTCTAGATAACATAGAAAAGCAGGATGTCCATGACGTGTACGTGTGGGATGAAGGAAATCCTCATTAAATCGAATTGTTCCATTAGAGGGGGCTCGCACATATTCGGCAGTACCACCTGTGAACACTCCACCGGTATGAAAAGTTCTTAATGTTAGTTGAGTCCCCGGTTCCCCAATAGATTGACCCGCAATAATACCTACGGCTTCTCCCAATTCGACCAGGTCTCCATGAGTGGTACTTCGACCATAGCATAATCGGCAGATCCAAGATGTACTCCTGCAAGTGAAGGGGGTTCGAATCGATATTGGTTGTGCTCGAAAGGTTATGAGTCGTTTGGCAAGTCCAATCCCAATATCTTGATTTCGAATGGCAATGCATCGCGAACCTATATAGATATTGTCTGCTAATACACGACCCATTAATGTTTGGATCAAAATTCTTTCTGTCATCATCCCCGCTCCAGGATTCACAGAAGTCCCCCGGATGGTACCACAATCTGTTCTACGTACAATAATGTGTTGAACTACTTCAACAAGTCTGCGCGTGAGGTATCCAGCATCGGAGGTTCGTATAGCAGTATCCACAACCCCCTTGCGGGCTCCGTAGCAAGAAATTATATATTCCGTTAAAGAGAGTCCTTCGCGAAAATTGCTTTGAATGGGTAAATCAATCATTTGTCCTTGGGGATCTGACATTAATCCTCTCATACCTACTAATTGGTGTACCTGAGATGCATTTCCTCTAGCTCCCGAAAAGGACATTATATGAACCGGATTCAAAGGATCAGTCATCCGAAAATTCGGATTCATTTCTTGTCGCAAATACTCACTTGTAGCATACCATATCTCAATGGATTGACGTAATTTTTCTACCGCGTGTACATTCCCATAATGATGGTGTTTTTCCAAAATCAAACTTTGTTGTTCAGCGTCTTGAACTAGCCATCCTTTAGAAGGTATTGTTAAAAGATCATCAATTCCTAATGAAATGGATGTAGCAGTGGCTTGCTGGAAACCCAGAGTCTTTACTTGATCCAGGATGTGTGCTGTGTATGCCATTCCAAAGTGATCTATGAATCTGCTAATAAGTCGTTTTATGGCAGTTCCATCTATCGCTTTATTGTGAAAGACCAGATCGGCCCTTTCTACCATAAGTACCTCCATATTCCGCTGAGTAGGATTCGACCAACAATAGGTTTGAGTCAGTGATTTGAAGACTTCCTTTCCTCGATTTTGAGTCGCGTAGAAATTCAGGAATTAGAATCTTAGTTGAATCGGAGATACACGAATTCCCACGGGTATCATAGAATTACTTAGCTTAGGTCCCCTATGGGTAGGCCTGGCAAAATCCTCCTATGGCTTCTTCGATTTCGCGATAAAAAGAAATATGGCCAACAGTGGTTCGAATGTAGAGACAAGGGATTTCTTTTTTTAAACTTCTTACTATTAGATAGTGACCAAAAATCTCATGATAGGTACCTAAAGATTCATATTGAACTTCGATGGGAACTTCTCTTGATGCAATAATGCGTTGATCGAGTCGCCACCGGAGCCACAAAGGACTCTCTAATTTGATTCGTTTCTGCCGATAAGCCCCAAGTGCATCATAGGAACCACAAAAATAGGGCTCTTTCTCTTTTGTATACTGATAGTTATTCTCGTCCATTTTCTCGTTTTGATAGTTTATGCGATTCCACGGATTATACCTATTTGCACAAATACCTCGACGATTCCCGATCGTTAATACATAGAGTCCCATAAGCATATCTTGAGTTGGTACGCAAATGGGATCTCCGATAGCTGGAGACAAGAGATTCATATGAGAAAACATAAGTAAACGCGCCTCCGCTTGAGCCTCCAATGATAAAGGTACATGAACAGCCATTTGATCCCCATCAAAGTCTGCATTGAATCCCTTACGAACTAATGGATGTAAACAAATAGCACGCCCTTCCACTAAAATAGGTTGGAATGCCTGGATGCCTAATCTATGCAGAGTGGGTGCTCTATTCAGCAATACAGGGTGCCCCTGTATAACTTCTTGAAGTATTTCCCATACAATTGGTTCTTTTTCCCGAATTTGCCTTTTAGCAACTCCTATGTTGGAAGCAACGTGTTGTCTGAGTAGACCACGAATTACAAATGTCTGGAAAAGCTCTATTGCTAGTTCGCGAGGCAATCCACATCTATGCAATGAAAGCGAAGGGCCCACGACAATGACGGAACGGCCCGAATAATCGACCCGTTTCCCAAGCAAAGTCTCGCGAAATCTTCCCTCTTTACCTTCAATTACAGCCGAAAACGACTTGTAAACCTTATTATGACGGTCCTTCATTGGCTGTCCGCGGAGCCCATTATCAAGAAGTGTATCCACGGCTTCCTGCACTAATTTCTCCTGAGACATTATTGAGTCCCCTGGCGAAGATTCTTTTAATAGCCTGATAAGAGAGTTGTTTCGAAAGATAACTCTTCTATAGAGTTCATTAATATCCGAACTCATGAGTTTCCCCCCATCTATCTGAATGATCGGTCTCAATTCGGGAGGGAGCACTGGTAATAGGCACAAAACCATCCGTTCTGGTTCTACATTTGTTTGAAGAAAATGCTTAGCTAATTGCATGCGTCTAACCAAAAAATCCTTTCTTCTTCCAATTTTTCTATCTTCCCATTCATTACTGGTGGTCTCTTCTTTCCCTAGATCTTTCCATTCTACTAATGAATCATCTATAATAAGTCGCAAATCCGAATCGGCTAATTGTTCTTTGATAGCACTGGCTCCAGTAGAGATTTCTCGATTTCGAAATGTATTGAAGCCTTGAGTAGTAAAAAAAAGTGGGATGCTGTATTTCAGAGATTGAATTTCAGATTTGAATGAGCCTCGTAATCGTAAGAAAGTCGGTTTTTTAGCTACGACCCTAGCAAAATAAAAATTAGGATAGGTTCCTATAGAATTTCCCCCCTTCAAAATCGGACGTGAAGGTTTCCTTTCATCCGGCTCAAGTAGTTACACCAAATAAAGAAGGGTGTTCTTATTCTCAAATTTTGTTCTATAAAACCCCCAACCAAACAAAGGTCTACTCCTTACTCAAGTTCCCAGTCAGGACCAACCAACATTTCATTGATTCATTCTTCCTTTTATTTAGATCTTTGATTTCTATTTTATGAATTCCTTATTCAATATTCAATTAGGGCCTAACATGAAATGTGAAATTCTTGAGTAGTCTACTTCCCTTCCAATGATGAATCCCTCTCAAATCAAAGAAAAAGAATTCCTTGGAACTCATAAGGGATTTACTTGTCTATGTATCGTTCGATTCGATCTTTTAGGTCCCTACTTCACCTCGACGGTTATGATATGATGTCCTTAAGGCCTATATGCGATGAATAGATCCCTGTAACCATGTCATAGTTGCTTACTTGAACAGATTCTAACAGACATGGAATGGCAATTCCACGAAAGAAGTCTTTTTCACGAGGTACAACCAACAATTCCTATGTATCTGTTGCGGAATCGACCATAGATCAATTCCCTTTTCTTTGGAAGTATTAAATACCCCCATAAGAACTCTGAGCTTCATGCTACTCCTTCCAAGAGACATGTCAGAATCAGGGCATCCCAATCGGATTGAATGGGATGACAGTTTTTCATTCCCAATCTGTAAAATCAGAATTTTGATCAAATCACACATCGCAGTATACTAGGTCTTCTAATTTTTTAAGAGGTTTATCTAAAAGATTCGCGATATAACTAGGAAGACGTTTCAAATACCACACATGAGTTACCGGGCATGCTAGCTTGATGTAGCCCATTTGAGATCTTCGTATCCGAGAATCAACAAATTCGACTCCGCATTGGTCACAAAATTTCGGGTCTTCTTTTTCATTGCGGATGACTCGATAATTTCCACAAGCACAAATTCCACTCTTTATAGGCCCAAAAATTCTTTCACAAAACAAGCCACCTTTTTCCGGTTTATTCGTTTTGTAATTAAAAGTATGGGGTTTTGTTACCTCTCCAACTATCTCTCCATTAGGTAGGGTTTTCTTGGCCCAAGCACTTATTTGTTCAGGAGAAACTGATCCAATTCGGAGTTGTTGATGTTTATATCGGTCGATCATATCATAGAAGAAAATTTCTGATTTATTCCGATCAAGCTTCCTTCCTATTAATCTGGAAATTCTTCTCAGATACAAGGAAATGATTCAATTCCAGAGCCAAAGATCGTAGTTCTCGAACGAGCAATCGAAAGGATTCTGGAGCATCCTCAGGTTTAGGTAATGCTCCTCCACTGAGTGTAGTCCCAAGGACTTCCTGCCGAGTTCTAATATGATCAGATTTATAAGTAAGCATCTCTTGTAAAATATGAGCAACGCCAAATCCCTCTAGGGCCCAAACTTCCATTTCGCCTACCCGCTGTCCGCCTTGGTTGGCCCTTCCTCTAAGCGGTTGTTGTGTAACAAGCGCATAAGGCCCACTGGAACGCCCATGGATTTTATCATCAACTTGATGAATTAATTTCAGGATATAGGGCTTTCCTATGATAACAGGTTGGTCAAAAGGATCTCCCGTTCTTCCATCAAATATTCTGCTTTTTCCCGGATACTCGGGTTCAAATACCCATGGATTCGCTGTCTGCTTACTGGCTTCGTATAATTCCGAAAACACTAGTTTTCTCGAAGCCCCTTGTTCATATCTCTCATCAAAGGGCGCTATTCGATAATGCCTGTCTAGCAGATCTCCCGCTAACCCGAGTGAGCATTCAAATATCTGTCCTACATTCATTCGTGATGGGACTCCTAATGGGTTGAAGACCATATCAACCGGTGTTCCATCTTGCAAATAAGGCATATCTTGTCTAGGCAAAATTTTTGAAATGATACCCTTATTCCCATGTCTTCCAGCTACTTTATCCCCTACTTTGATGTCACGTTTCTGTGAAATATATACACGAATCATTTCTGGATGATAACAGGAATCTCCCTTTTTCTGGATCCATCTCACATCAATAACTCGCCCTCTGCCACCTATAGGTAGTTTTAGACAAGTTTCCTTTGCAGTGGATACCTGAATGCCAAGTATGGCTCGTAATAATCTATCTTCCGGGGCACACGAAGATTCTTGCATCATCTGAGGCGTTAATTTACCTATTAAAATATCGCCCGTTTCTACCCAAGATCCGAGCATCACAATTCCATTTCTGTCTAAATGGCGGAGTAAATGGGCTTCTAAATGTGGTATTTCATTAGTGATTCTTTCAGGACCTTCACTTGTCACATGAGTCTGGATTTCATATTTTCGTATGTGAAAAGAAGTATAAATCTCTCCATATACCAGACGTTCACTAATGAGTACCGCGTCTTCAAAATTGTAGCCTTCCCATGGCATATAAGCTACTAATATGTTTTTTCCCAAAGCGAGTTCGCCACCAACTGTAGCAACACCATCCGCTAAAATTTGCCCCTTTTTAATGCAGTTACCCCGCTGAACCTGGGATTTTTGATGCATACAAGTATTCTTATTAGAACGTTGATACATAAGCAATGGAATGTTTCGAGTGTCTCCATGACTTGAAAAAATGATCTTGTCGCTATCGGTATAAAGGATCTTTCCCTCATGTTCGGCTATCGCAGAAACCCCCGAATCGAGAGCCACTTGGCGTTCCAACCCAGTTCCAACAATGCACTTCTCGGACCGAGAAAGCGGAACTGCTTGACGTTGCATATTTGAACTCATTAAAGCCCGATTTCCGTCATTGTGCTCGATAAAAGGAATGAGAGAAGCTCCAATCGAAAAATATTGGAAGGGAAAAATGCTTCGAAGATGAATCTGTTCCCATGCGATAGTCAGGTATTCTTGACGGTATCGAGCTGGAACAATCTGTTCTTCCTGAATGCCCGAATTCAACGCTAAAGAAGTTCCTGTGGATACCATAGAGTATTCATCTCTATTTGATGATAAATAAACCATCCGCTCCTCTTTGGATCTTTCAGAAATTTCAAAAAAAGGGCTTTCTAGAGACCCCCCGTGACCAATCCTAGCATGAATCGCGAAGGATCCAATAAGTCCAACATTAATTCCTTCAGACGTGTCAATTGGGCAAATACGTCCATAGTGACTAGGGTGGATATCTCGTATCCGAAAACTTGCCGTTCGCCCGGTCAATCCTCCAGGACCCAAATAACTCCATTTTCGTCCATGAACTGTTGGTGTCAATGGATTAGTTTGATCCAAAACATGAGATAAGGGATGGAGTCCGAAAAAGGATTCATAAGTGGTTGTTAATGGAGTTGAAGTTACCAAATTACGAGGAGTCGTTATCAATTTTCTACAGAGAGTTTCTCGAACCGCATCTTCTAAACGACCCAGAGCCAATCCGAATTGATCTTGTAAGAGATCCGCTACAGAACGAATACGCTTATTTTTCAAGTGATTCATATCGTCAAGTGTACCCATTCCAAATTTCATTTCGATCAAATGATCCGCAGCTGCCAATACATCTCGCGGTAACAAAAATGTATTGTTCTGAGGTATATCAAGATTCAGTCTCTGATTCATATTTCGTCGACCAATCTTTCCTAACTCACATCTTTGTTGAAAAAATTTCTTTTGTAATTCCTTACATAAGAACTCGGACTCAGAAAATAAGGGATCACCACCTACACAAGCAAATTGTTGATAAAATTCTAAAATGGCATTTTCTTTTGACCTGATCTTTTTTTTCTCCTTATCATTCGGGAAAGACAAGAAAATTTCAGGGTAGCAAACATTATCTAGAATTTCTCTTAGATTCGAACCCATAGCTGATGATGGAACTATAATGGATATTTTTTGTTTCCTACTCACACGAGCCCATATCCTTGCTTTTCGATCAATCTCTAATTCTGATCTTCCTCCCCAATCCGATATTATGGTGCCGGTATAGATAGTAATTCCCTTAGGGTCCAACTCTGAACGGTAATAAATACCGGGGCTTTGCAATATTTGATTGATCACAATTCTGTATATTCCATTAACTATAAAGGTACCCAGGGAATTCATTAGAGGAATGTTTCCAATCAATATGGTTTGCTCTTGCCTATTCCTACGGGTTTTCAAAATTAATCCCGCAGGTACATATAATTCAGAAGAATATGTGAGTGATTCATACACAGCGTCTCGTTCTTTTATCAAAGGTTCTACCAATTGATATCTTTCTACAAAGAATTGAAATTCAGTTTCTTGATCGGGATCTTCTATTTTGGGGAACTTATAAAGTTCTTCCATCAAGCCCTCATCAATGAACCTACAAAATCCCTCAAATTGTATCTGATTAAACCCAGGTATTGTAGACATTCCTTCATTTCCATCTTGTAGCATCTTAAGTTTCCTCTTTTTCAAAAAAATCCCATTCATTATTAGCTCATTCTTCCTCGAACCCTCTGGGGCGAGCTAGCAATGATGGACTGTATATTTTGTTTACTAAATCGCATGAAATTTGATCCAACTCTATATCATATATGGAATGTAGAAAATACGTGTGGGGAGAGGTTAAAAGAGAAGTTTATACTCAAATTCGAATTTTCAACAGATACAAATTTAGAAAATATTCCTAGAAACATAATTTTGTCGATGAGATTTGTGGAGTCTTGTTATAGAATATCCAAAGTTATCCAATATAGGATATTACGACCCTTTGGTGGTACCAGAAAAAGAAAGAATTCAGGATTGGATCGGTTCTCTTTGAATGAGAGAAAGACAGAATAATCAGGAACAGAATAGAATCGAGTTTTTTAGCATTTCACTTTTGCTCCACTTTTTCGCCGATTCCAGTGTTCAAATGCTCAAAAAAGGATTCGCAGAGAAGAAATACATTTTTACCCAGTTGTTATTTGTTAGTAGAATTCATGGACTCTGGTTGAAGTAGGTAAGTGGGGTTGTGCCTAGGAAGCGCACGCAGCTATAGCTATTTTACTATCCGCTACTATCCCAGTTATACTTCAGGCAACACAGGCCAGACCGTGCTATATCATAATTTCTATTCTATTATTATTCCATGAATAAATAAGAGATTAAGAAGAATTCCCCGCATTCCCTTTATAGGCATATATAGCTACGATACCTGATTAGGGATATCTGATCTGTGTCACAATTTCTGTTCTGGGGTTTACATAGATACAGAATTCTTGTTATAATGGAAAGTGAATTGAAAGGGATTGATTCTTGCTAAAGACTAGATACTGATTAGTTGTGTATCAACTTACTTAATTAGATTAAACACAATTTGGGATCCACAAACCTTTCCGGAATTCAAGTCAATAGTTAATGGTTCCAAGCTTGTCCTACCTTTTTTCTGTAATGTCAAATCTACATTTTCTCTTTCAGTATAAACAAAAGGGGGGGTTAGTTCTTGATGTTTTGAGATTTGCGATACGCTACAATCAATCGAAGGGAGCCAACTGGATCCAAAGAAAGGAGGAAGGATTCCTTTTTTCCTTTTTATAAAGAAAGGGATCAGGAAACCGGGATTCAAGATGCAAATCCCATAAACCTAAAAAAGGAGATTACGGAATAGCGCCCAAAGAGGGGGAAATCCTCCTAACTATTTTCTATCATTTTGGCGACATGGCCGAGGGGTAAGGCGGGGGACTGCAAATCCTTTTTCCCCAGTTCAAATCTGGGTGTCGCCTGATCAACAACAACCAAAAAACGAAATCCCTTATTTTTTCTGCTGATACGAGAAAACTTGACACATTTTTGCCCCAGCAGCAGCGGAATAAGATAAAAAGACTAAGACGGCTGGTACTTGCTTTCTTTTTAAAATCTGTAGACTCTATTCTATCTCAACCCTTGCGTCTAGGCTCCAAGGAAGGATTCTAGTATAGGAAAGTCTAGCTATCAAGACTTACGAATCCCCTTACACTATGTCTACTGACTGAGTTTTGGTTTTGATTGGATAGTCGGGTGGGGAATCCTATTATTTGTTATGGAAAGGGTGTAAGATACCTTGGATACAAACTTCCGAGAGTCTCTGAATGCTCAGACATCCAATCCAAGATTGGATAGAGAATTGCCTTGGTTTGATAGACTCAGAAAAAACCTTCTTTCTTTTCGGTAACCCCCAATCAAGAATGTAATAGAATAGACCCGACTGTCTCAGAGAGACAGTCGGGAGATTTTAAGTATTAGATCAAAGGTGTAGGTAGAGATATGTAATAGGTAGTGCTCCATCTTGATTGTCCATCATGTTTCCGTGGTCAATAAAAGAAATAGTGGATCTTACTATTTCTAAATATTCCGTTAATAACATTCACTTGACAATACTTGAGAATACCAAAGGAGTAACTTCCTCTCTTACTTGTGTTTAACGTTTACCGATTCTACCAGAAATCTTATAGCTGTTTCTTGTGGGTGGAGTTAGTGAATTGATTTCTTAATAGCGTTTGGCGCAGAGTCCCTTTTTGACTCTGCGCCATGGATTCCACTATTATTAGAGTAATGATCAATAATGGAAGAATTCCTTGATAGTTATAGAGATGGGGGACATCATTCACATGGATATAGTAAGTCTTGCTTGGGCTGCTTTAATGGTAGTCTTTACATTTTCTCTTTCACTTGTAGTCTGGGGAAGAAGTGGACTCTAGAGATACGACTCATTGAGTGGAGTTGAGTAATGAAACTTTATCAATTATTTGATATATGGTTCTGCAAAACGTTTCTAAAGAAAAAAACCTCCATTTCCAAATTCTACTGGAATCGAGTAATGGAATCTAGGAATAATAAAATAACCTTTCAATAAAATCAATAAAAAAAAAATGATTTCAAGAATTCCCATGTTTTTAGTCTAGATCTCTAGAAAGTACAACTTTCTAGACTAATTGATAATGTGGTAGAAAGGTTCATAGAGCTCTTTCTACCACATTATACTATCGGATCTTCTATACTGCTAACTCTAGCCCCCTTTTTTCATTTAATACTAATCCGTAAAATTGGAATCCCTTTCATTTCTTCAATCATGGATAAGAACTACGAAGTCAAGCTTCATTCAAATTAATCATTTTGACTGACTGTTTTTACATATATGATAAGTAAAAAGGCAGTAGGAACTAGAACGAACAGTGCAGTAGCAATAAATGCGAGAATATTTACTTCCATAATCTCATCGTTTTTTTTTATTTCACAATAACTCGGGATCTAATCCCATAGAGATGAGAAATCGTCTCCTGTAAATTCAATGAGATGAATTGCATCCCCATGATATTTGATATTCAAATTGAATGGAATCCATATCATGAATACCAATATATGATCTCTCAAATGGATTCATCGTCGAGAATTTCATAGTATAATATAACATAAGAAGATCCTTTATCCATAACAAATCCAATTTTTGATTCCTGATCCAATCTTGCTTTTTTCAGTTTTTCCACTCTTTTCGATGGTCCTCCTTATACAATCATCGGCTAAGGTATCATCTGACCCGTCTTCCATTAGTCACAAACAGTAGAACTGAAATGAAAAAAAAGAAGGAGTTAAGTTCGAAACTAAACTAAGGTTTTTTTCATTTTTCAGGATCTTCTTTTCTTGACAGACAAAGAGGTGTGAGAAAGAGGGGTCCCGGTCTAAAATCTCGAAGATTTCGAGAAATTCACTATTTGTTTTTGAGTTTGCTCTTTCGTGGATAAGACCCCTTTTCAAATAGGAAGAAAAATGGTGCATTCACTACGAAAAGAGGGCGGGGTAGATCTCTCTTTGATGTCTCTTTTAGGAATCTATTCTTTCCTTAGATTGAAACACATCGATCACAAATTCGCAAAAATTCAGTGTGCAATTTGAATTAGATAGATTCTTTCCAATTACGACCCGAGCTTACATAAAATCGGAGCTCGAAAGGTGGGATCGTTTTCCTATTGTATCAGGGTAACTCGAGTAAGGTTAAGTTCGTTTTGTATCGTACAATAAACGAATCCAATTTTGTTTATTGTTATGGGCTCTCAGAAAACAGATGGGTATTCCATTTCACAGAGCAGGAATAAAAAAAATAGATGATCGGTCACTACCCAATTAATTACCTATCATTCCAATTCTACCGAGGATTAATCTCTTCTATTGAAACTCGGCCTAGAATGACCCGTCCCTAAATCGAATCCCTGACTGTTTACGTGTATTTACAGTGTTATTGGTTGGTTTTTCTTTACTCACCGATTACCATTCATTTTGAAATGGAAACTCGCTCTACTGAAAATGAACTAAATGCATTGATCCACAGCTCACGGTTCCACATACATAGAGATCTTATGTATGTGTTCGGAGGAAGACCAAGGTTTCGGGTTTTTAGGGTTTGCCATAGGGGCCTCTATACTCTAAATAAGTTCAATCCAAAAGAGGATTTGATGAAAAGGCGGAATAGAATACCAATACTAGCATATCATATCAAAATGAACTTGTCAAGTCAAACGGAAATCTAGCGATAGGTAAGTTGCAACTACCAAATCAAACCAATAATGACTTCATTACTGAATTACTAGATCATTCAAATTCCGGTTATTCAATTGAAAAATGTTTCTAGTAGAGAGTTTTTCATTTTCCCTCAGGCGGACCGCCGATTACGCGTAGAATTGAAATCCATTGGGGATTTGTTCGATGGTAGCTTGAGCTGGTTGATTAGGTGCGTCTCATGTGTTATTCTTACTTATCTTATATAGTAGTCAAAAAAAGGCTTCGTGTCAATTCGCCAAGATCCAAACTATCAATAGAAAATTGGAAATCAAGGAATCAAATCAAAACGATGAGCTCATTCCATCGAGCTCAATTAGAAAGCTAAGAAAAGGGAGAATAAGAATGAAAAAATGCTCAAATCGAGAAAACTAAAAAAGCCAGACTAGTATAGTCTTCTCTTGGAATCCTGAATATGGTACTACCAACAATCATACCAGTCTAGATTACATAGGTCTCTCATTGGTACTTATTTACATTACAGAAAATAGAAAGATGAATTGATGGATTCTGCCAATTCTAGGTCGGGACTGACGGGACTCGAACCCGCAGCTTCCGCCTTGACAGGGCGGCGCTCTGACCGATTGAACTACAATCCCATGGAAATAAGGTTTACAACATATCTATTTGCTTTCATTCAAACCATTTTTTGTTAGAATCACTGTGTTAGAAGAGAGTAACGCGCAGTATATATATATTCAGGGATCTGGACAATGACACGTATTATTAGTCATTCTATTGTCAAATCGATTGAGAATCCGTCTTTCAATGAAACTCTTTTTTCTTTACCCCCCTTTTTTCGATTTCGAAATCAGGATATGAATCTAGATCATTCGAAAGATCAGAATATTGTGGGAACAAATAAACAAAGATATAACAAAAAAGTAGATTCTTTTCTTTATTCCCCCGTATCCGGATTAGGCGTGTTTCTGGAGTCCAAATGAGATTTGTTCTATCATCTCGTAGGGATTGGCGAATTTTTGGGCCGAGCTGGATTTGAACCAGCGTAGACAGATTGCCAACGAATTTACAGTCCGTCCCCATTAACCACTCGGGCATCGACCCAGAAAGAATCCATTCTATTCTAGACTTATGGATAATCCATGATCAACTTCCTTTCGTAGTACCCTACCCCCAGGGGAAGTCGAATCCCCGCTGCCTCCTTGAAAGAGAGATGTCCTGAACCACTAGACGATGGGGGCACCCCCGCCCGACCTCCTACTATGTTCATAGTATGAACAGTTTTTTGGAATTGTCAATAGAATGGAATGGTCTAACTAGATCCTAAGAATCCTTCCGGTTTTCAGAATTCCATAAATTTTTTTGGATTGATTGATTCAAAAAGAGTCCTGTAGAATTTGTAAATCAGGGATCTGCAAGTAATCGAAAAAGGGCTTTTTTCTATCAAAATTTAGGGTACGTGTCGAATTTCTTCATCACATGATTCGCTGAAATATCTTGGATCTCTGGCGAATTCGGTATCAATCAAGTGACTTCTGCTCTACCGGGGGTCCGTAAAAAGCTATTTAGGGTAGGTCTTGCAAAAATGCAGTGCATTGATATTTATCAAATCAAAGAGAAATAAGCATTTTATCCGAGACTTCCTAAG